CAGTCTCAAATCTGTATTGATACACCCACTGTAAGTGATAGCAGTGACAGTTACATTTCTAGGTGCGTTTTTCAGAAACGTAAAACTAGTAGTGAACCCAGTATCCGAACCCGCGCGAAGAGTAGTGATTTAACTCTAAGAGCTAGCGATTTCGATGAAACTCAAAAATACAAGCAGTTGTGGGTTCAATGCGAAAATTGTTATGGATTAAATTATAAGAAACTTTTGAAATCACAAATTAATATTTGTGAACAATGTGGATATCATTTGAAAATGAGTAGTTCAGAAAGAATCGAAGTTTTGATCGACCCCGGTACTTGGGATCCTATGGATGAAGACATGGTCTCCGGGGATCCCATTGGATTTCATTCGGAGGAGGAGACTTATAAAGATCGTATTGATTTTTATCAAAGAAACATAGGATTAACCGAGGCTGTTCAAACAGGCGTAGGTCAACTAAATGGTATTCCCGTAGCAATTGGGGTTATGGATTTTAAATTTATGGGGGGTAGTATGGGCTCCGTAGTCGGGGAGAAAATAACCCGTTTGATTGAGTACGCTACCAATCAATTTATACCTCTTATTATAGTGTGCGCTTCGGGGGGGGCGCGCATGCAAGAAGGAAGTTTGAGCTTGATGCAAATGGCTAAAATCTCGTCTGCCTTATATGATTACCAATCAAATAAAAAGTTATTGTATGTATCAATCCTTACATCTCCGACTACCGGCGGGGTAACAGCTAGTTTTGGTATGTTGGGAGATATTATTATTGCAGAACCAAATTCCTACATTGCATTTGCGGGTAAAAGAGTAATTGAACAAACATTGAATAAAACGATACCCGAAGGTTCACAAGCTTCTGAATATTTATTCCAGAAGGGCTTATTTGACCTAATCGTACCACGTAATCTTTTAAAAAGTGTTCTGAGTGAGTTATTTAAGCTCCACGCCTTCTTTCCCTTGAATTCCAATTCAATGCACTAGGTTCAATTATTTGTAGCAAACAAGTAGTTTGCTTATCGGAATCAAAGTAACTAAGAATGAAGTTTTCTTTGGTGACCTAAGATCTAATTGTAAAAAGACTAAAAAGTGGTGGATAACTCTTTTTTTTACCTGGATTCCTGATTACTAATTAAGAAGTCTCTATCAACAAGATAAAAACACGAGTTCTTCCTTTCGTGAAATTAGGCAAATAAAACGAATTTTGTCTTAGGTATAGAATCAAATTCCAATATATAAAAAAATAGATGTATGGTTTTGTATCTTTCTTCATACCCCGAAAATCCTATTTTCACTAAAAATCCCGGTTGTGCCGCATTCTAATGAATCTTTCAATAATTTGTAAGAAACTCCTATTAATATTAAATTCGAAGACAATAACAAAACACAAAGAAATGAAGAAAAATAATCAAATGGATTATCATATGTATCTTTCATGTAGATAGACGAATAAGTCCATTTTTTGTGTTCTACATTCCTTGGACTTATTCTATATACTCAATTAGATACTTATATCTGTAATAAGAATTTTCAAATTGAATGAATTCATAATAACTACGAATTCATACTAATTACAATTATTAATTATAATTAGTATAAATAATAAATATGATATTAAAAACAATAAGAACAGGTACAAATAGTAAATCGAGGTACCCATTTTATGACAACTTTCCAATTTCCCTCTATTTTTGTACCTTTAGTAGGCCTAGTATTTCCGGCAATTGCAATGGCTTCTTTATTTCTTCATGTTCAAAAAAACAAGATTTTTTAGATCTGAGGGGACCCAATCTCATCCGTTTTTTTGAAACTTAGACTTGTAGCATAACCCATATATTTATTTCGGGAAATGAAATAAGGTAGAACATGTGATTTCTGACGAACATAAAGGAAAAAGCTCTTATGCCTGCAGAAAATGATCTATGGGTAACTGAATTCCAACTAGTTTGAAATAGATCAGGACTGCTGGATACCCAAAATGTAAAGTTGGCGGATCTATATGTATATCTGTATATTGGGATCATAGGAAGGGTGTGTTATTATTTTAGATCTAACCAATTTGAGGAATTACTCCTAAAGGTTCCCATCAAACTAGTGCTAGTTCACATTAAACTAGTGCTAGTTGATGAAAGTTCATTCGGAAACAAAAAAGTAAAGTCAAAACCATTTTGGGTATTCTCTCAATTCCAATAAAATGCAATCGGATCAAGTATGAGTTGGCGATCAGAACATATATGGATAGAACTTATAACGGGGTCTCGAAAACTAAGTAATTTTTGCTGGGCGCTTATCGTTTTTTTAGGTTCATTAGGATTCTTATTGGTTGGAACTTCCAGTTATCTTGGTAGAAATTTGATATCTTTTGTTCCGTCTCAGCAAATCCTTTTTTTTCCACAAGGGATCGTCATGTCTTTCTACGGGATCGCAGGTCTCTTTATTAGTTCCTACTTGTGGTGCACAATTTCCTGGAATGTAGGTAGTGGTTATGATCAATTCGATAGAAAGGAAGGAATGGTGTGTATTTTTCGGTGGGGATTTCCTGGAAAAAATCGTCGCATATTCCTCCGATTCCGTATAAAAGATATTCAATCCGTTAGAATAGAAGTTAAAGAGGGTATTTATGCTCGCCGTATCCTTTATATGGACATCAGAGGCCGGGGGGCTATTCCGTTGACCCGTACTGATGAGAATTTGACTCCACGAGAAATTGAACAAAAAGCCGCGGAATTGGCCTATTTCTTGCGCGTACCAATTGAAGTCTTTTGAGAAAGGGATTGGGCTGAAGAACAAATGCTTTCTCCGCAGGAGGGAAAAATACAAGAATCTTGTTTTTTCTATAACTAAGTGATACTTTAGATGCAGATAAATCATATCTTGTAAATTCTTTTCTTTTTGTCAATCGATTTTTTGATCATCACAATATCTTTCTCTCAATTATTCTATTCTTGACTATGGAAACTCCTTTGAATTTTTTTGAAATATTTGATATTTTGATAGAAAAAGAGTTCTTTACGTCTCCAAATCTCAACAATATTCATTCCTTAAAGGACTTCTTTTGTTCATTGATCGAAAGGAGACACGTGTTTTGTTTGGAATTTGATGAATTGATATATCTGGAAACACAATTTTGTATTATTTCTTCAGTCGAATTCCAAGTGGAGTCTTAGTCTATTTCTGTATTCTTTCTAGATTCAAACAAAATCACAAAGAAAATAGATTCATAGGTTTGATACCTTGTCTAGAACTCATGTTTGGTTTGAAAGAAATATTGGATCACATAGAGTCGACAAATGGAGTGGGTTAATTAAAAATTCACAGGTTAAAAATGGCAAAAAAGAAAGCATTCACTCCTCTTTTGTATCTTGCATCTATAGTATTTCTGCCCTGGTGGATTTCTCTCTCATTTACTAAAAGTATGGAATCTTGGGTTACTAGTTGGTCGAATACGGGTCAATCCGAAAATTTTTTGAATGATATGCAAGAAAAAACTTTTCTAGAAAAGTTCATAGAATTAGAGGAAATCCTCTTCTTGGAAGAAATGATCAAGGAATACTCGGAGACACATCTACAAAAGCTTCCTATAGAAATCCACAAAGAAACGATCCAATTAATCAAGATACACAATGAGGATCGTATCCATACGATTTTGCACTTCTCAACAAATCTAATCTGTTTTGTTATTCTAACCGGTTATTCTATTTTAGGTAATCAAGAACTTGTTATTCTTAACTCTTGGACTCAAGAATTCCTATATAACTTAAGTGATACAGTCAAAGTTTTTTTTATTCTTTTATTAACCGATTTATGTATCGGATTTCATTCACCCCATGGTTGGGAACTAATGATTGGTTCTGTCTACAAAGATTTTGGATTTGGTCATAATGATCAAATTATATCTGGTCTTGTTTCCACTTTTCCAGTTATTCTCGATACTATTTTTAAATATTGGATTTTTCATTATTTAAATCGTGTATCTCCGTCACTTGTAGTTATTTATCATTCAATGAATGATTGATAAAAGATCCGCCGATATTAATCCAATTAGAATGTTTCTTGCTTTGTAGCTCTACAGAAGTATTAAAAACAGGCGATTTTCATACTATTTTCATAGTATACTTATACTATAGTATTCTAGTAAAATGATTCCAATAAATAGCAGAATCGTGGACAGGGAACTATACTAGAGACCCGCCAAATTTATTGTAGAAATTTTCAGATCAATGATCAGACCATGCAAACTAGAAAGACTTTTTCTTGGATAAAGGAACATATTACTCGATCTATTTCCGTATCACTCATGATATATATCATAACTCGGACATCCATTTCAAGTGCATATCCCATTTTTGCGCAGCAGGGTTATGAAAATCCACGAGAAGCGACTGGGCGTATTGTCTGTGCCAACTGCCATTTAGCTAACAAGCCCGTGGATATTGAGGTTCCACAGGCGGTACTCCCGGATACTGTATTTGAAGCAGTTGTTCGAATTCCTTATGATAAGCAAGTGAAACAAGTTCTTGCTAATGGTAAGAAAGGGGGTTTGAATGTGGGGGCTGTTCTTATTTTACCGGAGGGGTTTGAATTAGCTCCTCCCGATCGTATTTCTCCCGAGATGAAAGAAAAGATAGGCAATTTGTCTTTTCAGAGCTATCGCCCTAATAAACAAAATATTCTTGTGATAGGGCCTGTCCCCGGTCAGAAATATAGTGAAATCACCTTTCCTATTCTTTCCCCCGACCCCGCTACTAAGAAAGATGTTCACTTCTTAAAATATCCTATATACATAGGGGGGAATAGGGGAAGGGGACAGATTTATCCCGACGGAAGCAAGAGTAACAATACAGTTTATAATGCTACAGGGTCGGGCATAGTAAGTAAAATCATACGAAAAGAAAAAGGGGGGTATGAAATAACCATAACAGATCCGTCGGATGGACGTGAAGTGGTTGATATTATCCCTCCGGGGCCAGAAGTTCTTGTTTCAGAGGGTGAATCCATAA